TTCTTTATACACGAAGAAAGATTCTGGATATCAAATAATGAATTATTCATTCTTATTCATTCATTGAATGATAAATTACTACAAGCGAAGGAGATACACGATTTAAAAAATGGAAGATCCAATATTTCACAATTGTATCTAGAATCACTGGAAAAGTGGAAACAAGACCAGATATAATCTGATCATTCTGAGCCAATCCAAAATCGTTGTAGATCGAACCAATCATTAGTTCCCAACCATGGGTTGAGTGAAACCCGATCCATAAATCAGTAACTAAAAGAATTGAAAAAGCTTTGATTGTATCACTTAAGTTATAGAGAAATTCCTGAATCCAAGAATTTAGAATGAAAAGTTCTTCATTACCCAGAAAAAAATAACCACTTAGTATAGCGAAACAGATTAGGTTTGTAGATAAATGCAAAATTATATGTAAATGAGATTCATTTTGTCTTTGGACCAATTGTATTGTTTCCTTGTGCATTCCTATACGAAACCTTTGCATATGTGTATCCGAGTACTCCTTTATCATTTCGTTCAACAGGAATAGTTCTTCTAATTCCATAAATTTTTCTAGAACATTTTTCTCTTGAATATTATTCAAAAGGATTTCGGATTGCCTGGTATTCCACCAATTAAGAACCCAAGTTTCTAGACATTTCTTAAATGAGAGAGAAACCCACCAGGGCAAAAAGAGTATAGACACAAGATATGGGAGGGAAGCCAATGCTTTCTTTTTTTTCATTCTGTATCCGTGATGTAAATTGTTAATGAACCTTTTTCATTCGTCGATTCTATCTCTGAGATTTCTATGAAGCACAAATTATATAACAAGAAGAAGGTATCGAACCTATGGATCTTTTCCTATTTTTGTTTTTGTGTAAGAATTGAGTCTTTAGGATCTAGAATAGAACATACAAGAAAGGCCCTTTTCGAATGAAAAAAAAGAAGTAAATATTCTTTCCATATTCCAGAGATCACAATTAGGCAAATTGTAACCGATTTCCCCTTCATTTATTCCTTTCGATGAATACTCCGAAAACCCATTTTGAACTAACGAATATAATTTGGATTTAAAGACGAACTCTACCAGATCATTTAATTCTTTTATTTCTATTTTGAATTCAAAAGATTTCACTGTATAACCGCAGCGCGGAGATAGGGTATCAATTCAAAGGACGAATTATGTTTTACGAAAACAAAAGACATGTTAGGATATTTGATGAATCTAAACTACACTTATTAGACCTTTTGATAGTATAAAGAGTGAAGCTGGACGACATGTGTATGCATATACAAAATAGTTTTTGTGTACAAATCTCCTTAATCTATTTTTTTTTTCAATATATTTTATTTGATTAATTCTATTATATTTTTAGGTTTTATTAATATTGTTCTATATACGTTCTCCTGATAGATGTATTAAGTTCCTTCTCTCATGCTGATATTTATTCTTTAGTTTCTTTAGTTCATTTCAAAATACTTCAATGGGGACGCGCAAGAAATAGGCCAATTCGGCAGCTTTTTGTTCAATTTCTCGTGGAGTCAAATTCTCATCAGTACGGGTCAACGGAATGGCTCCTTGGCCCCTGATTTCCATATAAAGGACACGACGAGGAAAAAGACCCTCTCTCACCTCCATTCTGATTGATTGGATATCTTTCAGAAAGATACGAAGGAAGATGCGACGATTTATTCCAGGAAATCCCCAACGAAAAAGGGACATTATCCCTTCTTTTCTATCAAATCGGTCATAACCACTACCTACATTCCATGAAATTGTGCACCACAAATAAGAACTAATGAATAGACCTGCGATTCCATAGAAAGACATCACGATCCCTTGGGGGAAAAAAAGAATTTGCTGAGACGGAAATACGGATATCAGATTTTTACCAAGATAACTGGAAGTTCCAACCACTAAGAATCCTAGTGAACCTAAAAAAAGGATACAGGCCCAGCAAAAATTACTTGTTTTTCGAGACCCCGTTATAAGTTCTATCCATATATGTTCTGATCGCCAGTTCATACTATACTAGATCCAGTTGCATTCGATTGTAATTGATAGAATAACCCAAATAGATTTGACTCGACTTTTATTGCTTGATCCCTAAGTAACTTTCATTAACTAGCAGCATTTCGGCAGGAACCATTAGAAATAATTGGTTAGATACATTGAGTTTCTATTTCAAAGATTTTTCAAAAAAGATTTGCGGATCATTTTGAATTTAATCATTGAATTGATTAAGCTATAACTGCATATACATGCATTAATGCGTATATTATCCATCGATATACATAACAACGGTATACATAATAAAACAACTCTTACATTTGTTTTCGGAAAGTCCACATAGCATATATCCTACCCTATTACATTAAAAAAAAGTATCTGTATGATGATCTAGTGTTGAAATAAATTGATGAGATTTGGTCCCATCATATTTAGACAATCTTATTTCTTTGAACATAAAGAGATAAAGAAGCCATTGCGATTGCCGGAAAGACTAGGCCCACTAAAGGAACAAAAATAGAGGGAAAGTTCAAATCTATCATAGAATGGGTACCTCGATTTCATATTTCTATTATAATTAGAAATTATAAAGATATCTTATGATAAGTCTATCTATTAGAAAGAATATTCAGATAATATTCATATGAAATATTTCATAATCAATAACGAATGTAGAACTCAACGAAGCGTACTTATTCCTCTTTATACACGAATATGTATGAGAATCCTGCTTTCAGAAATTGGATTCTTCTTCTCCCATCCTTATCTTCATCGTCTTTCTATCTTTCCTTTCAAAACACCTTTTTTTTTTGAAAAGAAAGATAGAAACGAGTTTCTTAGGAGTTTCCTACTTTAACCAATCTTATCCAACAAACATGGATTCCTAGTGAAAAACGGGAGTTCTCGCTAAATAGAAAGAACTTCTATATTCTGATTATTTTTTATTTGAATATTTATTTATTTTGAATCTTCATTCAAGGGAAGGAAACCGTGTAGCTGAAATAACTCATTCAGAACACCTTTTAAAAGATTACGTGGTACGATTGGGTCGAATAAGCCCTTATGGAATAAATACTCAGCCGTTTGTGAACCGTCAGGTACTGTCTTTTTCAATGTTTGTTCAATTACTCTTTTACCCGCAAACGCAATGTAGGCATTAGGTTCAGCAATAATGATATCTCCCAACATACCAAAACTTGCTGTAACTCCGCCAGTTGTAGGAGATGTAAGGATTGATACATAGAATAACTTTGTATTTGATTGATAATCATATAAAGCAGAAGATATTTTAGCCATTTGCATCAAGCTCAAACTCCCTTCTTGCATGCGTGCTCCTCCAGAAGCACACATAATAATGATAGGTAGAGATCGATTAGTAGCATACTCAATCAAACGGGTGATTTTCTCACCTACTACGGATCCCATACTACCTCCCATAAACTGAAAATCCATAACTCCCATTGCTATGGGAATACTATTTAGTTGACCTACACCCGTTTGAACAGCTTCAGTTAAACCCGTTTTTATTTGATAAAAAGAGATGCGATCTATATAAGGTTCCTCCTCTGAATGAAATTCAATGGGGTCCATAGAGACCATATCTTCGTCCATAGGCTCCCAAGTGCCAGGATCAATAAAGAGTTCGATTCTATCTGAACTACTCATTTTCAAATGATATCCGCAGTGTTCACAAATATTCATTTTTGAAATAAAAAATTTTTTATAATTTAATCCATAACAATTCTCACATTGAACCCATAACTGTTTGTATTTTGTATTTATATCGAAATCATTAGATTTTTCTCTTATATTGAAAGAACTGCTACTAGTTTTGACACTAGGATTTCCACTTTCAATACTATTTGTACTTTCCGCACAAATGAAACTAGAAATGTAACTGTCGATACCACTGTAAATGTCACTATTAAGACTGATTTCAAAACGAAGATAACTGTCAATGCAACTATTAATATGATTATTCCAATTAGATTGAGTATCATACATGGAATAATAATAGTAGTAATTACTACTATTAGACCCACTATTCAAATAACTAGGAAAAATAATCTCTAGTTCACTCAAAAAAGAACTAGCATTGTCAATATCGTCAATATCAAAAATATGATTGTCAATATCAAAATATACAGAATAAGTGTCACCATTACTATTTCTAACTAAAAAAGTATGATCAGAGATCAAACTCCAAATATTCCTGCTATCAAATAAATAATTTAGATAATGAATATTACTGAAACTATAACTGTCCCTACTAGGGATCTTTTTCTCCGCATCATTTAGAAGAGTTTCTTCACTTCCACTGGTATGTCCAAGAGCATCAAGACTATCCATTGATTTACTTAGTCCACACCTATGTTCTAACTTCTTGTTAGACAACATCGAATTGAACCAACATTTTTCCATAGATTCTTTCTGCCCCCTATTTTAGGAAAACCTAATACTAATAGATGAATAGTCATTCAATATAGTCATTCAATGAAGAAAAAATCATTTTACTATTTCTTTTTTCTTTCTCATCATAATTCCAATGAAGCATATGATCCAATCATTAAGATTGTTAATGAAAAACGAACGAGTCTTGAAAATAAAGGATCCTCCTTTTGAAGAATCTGGTGAATCATTTCAATATTATGATAGTGATTATAATAGAATCTTTTCCTTAAAAAAAAAGATAAAAGATATATAAAGACAGGTTTCTCTCATGTCAAACTTTCAATTCTCATCAAAAAGATACATAGTTGTTTCTTCCCATAAAGTAAAAAGGAATTCTCGTCTCGTAGAATATCGTGTCATATAATCAAATAATAAAATGAGTCTCTATTACAACAGGGAACGAAAAAGACAATATACAGGATAGGGGTAGAAGGAATCCTTCTCTTGGCTTGATCTATGGCCTGAAACTAAGGAATATAAAATGATCTACCAATCCAATCCCAAGGATCCATAATTTAGCCTATGGCTCCAACAATAA